ACACCGCTGCTCAATACCTTAGTGGATCAACTCTATTACATAAGTGGATTACTAACGTTTGTCTAACATCATGACATAAGTAAGCAGTTCTTATTGTATCGGCCAAAACCTCGCTAATTGATCTTTACGGTGCTTACTCTATCAATTAGATACTTTACCCATAGACTAAACTAGCTAGGCATATCTATTTATTCATATTTCAACTTCTATGAAGTTTCTTTCTTTTCTACAGCTAATAAAAATCGTTGTTTTAGACGATGCATATGTAGAAAGCCCTTTTTTCTAGTATTTACTAGTGAATTTGATCTTTCTTTACTTTTTTCTTTCTATAGTGGAGATAGTCGCACGTAATGACAGATCACGGCCATATTATTAAAAGCTTGTGGTAAGAATGGGTTTCGTTCGAGCGCTCGAAAATAATATTCCAAAGCTTTTGTGTGTTCTCCGTTACTTGTGTGGATAAGTCCTATGTTATAGAGTATATAACTTCGGTCATAGGGATCAATTTCTAGTCGCATAGCTTCATAATAATTCTGTAAAGCTTCCGCATAATTTCCTTCGGATTGAGCCGACATCCGTTACGGTCGTCATTCAATTCAAAGAATCTCCGTTACAGAACCGTACATGAGATTTTCATCTCATACGGCTCCTCCCTTATGTGCATAATGATAAAATGATAAAATAAAGAAGATGAAAATCTTCTAATTATGAACTGAGTAGGGCTAGTGTTTTTACAAGAAATCTCTAGCCAACCTTCCTGCAAGAGATCTTTTCTTAACATCAAACGTATTGGTACTAGAGAGAAACGATAACTCCAACAATTTCTTTGTTCTCAACGCTTTCCAATTTCCAGAAATTAGTCACTTCAACAGCCTTCGATGGTTATACAGGTATCCAAAATACAAACGAGATGGATGTTTGTTGTCCCAACCATTCTTTTAGTCCCAAGCCTGCTAAAGAAAGGGATAATTTATAACAAAGTTTTAGTGTTGTTGATTCCTAGGTGTAGTGCTTCTTCCCCTCTGCTGCCTATTGGTCTTAGTGGACTAGGATTGACCTGTAATACCGAACCATAGGTATAACCTTTCGCTCAATACTAGAATCGATAATTGAAACATAGCATCTGAGGCTGCATTAATCGAGGATACACGACAGAAGGAATTGTTCTATTTCCAAACTTTACCTTCAACAAGCGTAGATTTTTTTATTTTCTTTTTTTACCGATCACGAATCGTGTGTATTTCTCGTAAGACTGAGAGTAATAAAAAAAAATCAAATCGCACCATCTCTGTAATAGGTAAATGCCTCTTTTTCTCCTGAAGTTGTCGGAATTATTCGTAATAAAATATTGGCTACAATTGAAAAGGTTTTATCAATAAAATTTCCATTTATCCGCGATCTAGACATAGGTAGCAATCCATTCTATCATTGTTCTCATTACTTCTCGCGGGAAAATGATCCCCCAAGGAAAAGAATTCTACAGTACGAAATAACATAAAAACATATTCATTCTCATGAAAAAAAGAAAAAAACGGTCCGTCTATTCGATCTTAAAAAATTCAATATTCAAAAAAAGAATTGCTAAGAACTAAGAAAAAAATATGGGAACCGGATTCGATTCCATCTTACTTTACTGGAATAGTCTACCAACGAAAGAAACTATTATTATTTGATTGAAGTTACAACTTAGAATAACCTCAGTTGATTGAAGATACAAAGAAGAAAAAGAATCATTGTATGATGAAAATAGAATAACTGCCCATTTTTTTGTGTTGTATATTTACGTGTATACACTATACAATCAACTAAAAAAAAATTCTTTATCTATTTGTCTTTTTAATAGAATAGATAGATAGGATAAGGGTTTTTGTTGATAACTCTAAAACTGGCCTATAAAGCAATTTAAGAATTCTTCTGATATGGAATCATAGTCTAAAAAGAATCATGATCTAAAGATATCCATTAACCATAAAATATAGACCCCTCGCTCAGTCAATTCATTATAATTTCGAATTTATTGATTTAATCCGGTCGGTATAGTATAAATAGATAATCAGAAAAAGAAGAAAACATTGTTTTTGCAAACATGAATAGAAATAGAATTTTTTTTTAGTTTTTGTAAGAAAACAATTTTCTCTTTATCCCCCCAGCCTAGAAGGAAAAATCCTGCTTTTATTATGATCTTTTATTATGGATCTTTTATTATGATGAAAAATTTTCGATTTTTCTCGCTTTCTAGGTAGATTCTAGTTAGAATTGATTGGTTATACCTACCGAATAATCTAATATGAATGATTCATTATTCACTCTATTTTCGATTTTTGGGTCATAATCATTATGTAGGAGAGATGGCTGAGTGGTTGAAAGCGTAGCATTGGAACTGCTATGTAGGCTTTTGCTTACCGAGGGTTCGAATCCCTCTCTTTCCTTACCTTCACCTAATTTACCGATCTTACTAACCACAATAGATCAAATAGTAATGGATACAACTATTCCAACAGTTAGACCTTTCTTTGATATGGATTCTCTAATTGATTCTCTATTCCTAATGGCTGTGGTGCGGAAAATACTGTTAAAGAAAAGAGTAGACAAGGAATGAAAATACCCCTCTCGGTCTATGACACCTAAATGGAAGAAAAATCCGGATCAAACCCTTATTTATCTTAACCTTAGGTTAATTTACTTCGCCGAAAGGGAGCAAAATGGGTCGAACCCTTGTTCTTATTCGTTTTTATTTTCTTTTTTTTTTTTTAGGTTTAAGTCTGACGAGAATAATATTCTACAACTAGCAATTCATTTATTTTCAAGCCGACCCATTTATTATCTATTATTTGATTGACTAATCCTTTATATTGGAATGGTTGAAGAGTCAAATGGTTTGGCAATTCCTGAGGAGGGGATGAGTCGAGAGAATTTTGAATTAGAGCTCTAGATTTTTGTTCATCCCTCGCCGCAATAGTATCTCGGGGTTTGCAGCGATAACTTGGTATATCTACTATACGGCCGTTGACTAAAATATGTCTATGGTTAACTAATTGGCGAGCTCCCGGAATAGTCGGAGCCATACCCAACCGAAAAAGGATATTATCCAGGCGCATTTCAAGTAATTGTAGTAAAACCTGACCTGTTGACCCCTTTGCCTTTCCGGCGATACGAACGTATTTAAGTAATTGTCGTTCTGTAAGACCATAATGAAAACGCAATTTTTGTTTTTCTTCTAGGCGAATACGATATTGAGATTTTTTCCCGGAACGCGATTGGTTTCTAAGATCACTTCCAGCTCTGGGCCTTTTATTAGTTAGCCCTGGTAAAGCCCCCAGGCGACGTATTTTTTTTAAACGAGGACCTCGGTAACGCGACATAAAAACTCCTTCTTCTTTTTTCTATTTAATTATTAATTCTTATTGATGAAATTTCATTTTACAGAATAAACCTAAACTAAAAATGAACTAAATTCTAAATAAAGACAAATTTACTGAAGTATTAAGAATAATGAGATGAGTTAGATAAATATAAAGATCTTTCTATTCTATATATAGCAAAAGAAACGGACGCTTTTCGTGAGATAGTTGGATATTCCTATAACATAATAAATCAATGGCTTTTGCGAAAAGAGGAAAGACGCTTTATTTTATTTTTTCTTTATTTTTTCAATATTCTTTGATTGCAAAGATGCATTATCAATCATGTAAAAAATCGAATAAAATAAATAGAGAAAAGCCGACTATCGGAATCGAACCGATGACCATCGCATTACAAATGCGATGCTCTAACCTCTGAGCTAAGCAGGCTCACATAACATAAATTCGACATGCATAGGAATTCAACAAACTCTTAGAATCTTTGCTATTAACTATTTGAATTCTTGGCTATTCCATAATTAGAATAGATTAAAGAATATAATATAGAATTTCAAATAACTGTTAAATATTATAGTAAATATTATAGAGCATAACGATTTATTTAGCGATATAGAATTTTTTTTATCACGATTTAATATTCTAAAAAAAAAAAAAAAGAATCGATCGTTCAAGTATTCGAAATTTCAGGGTAAAATCAGTGGAAGAGAGAAAGATGTATAGGGTATGTATCCACCTATATTGAATTGCGGATACAGAAATGATAAAATCGTTTTTGATTGGATCGAATATGAGCCTCCTATAGAAGATGAAAGAAAAATAAAAGACAAAGCTTTTTCGAGACAGGAATCGACATCTATCTAATGAATTAAAGGGTTCCGGTATAAATGAAAGAAAAAAGGGAACGAGATCGCAATGAGATTTTCATCTCAAAAAGGGGGATATGGCGAAATTGGTAGACGCTACGGACTTAATTGGATTGAGCCTTGGTATGGAAACTTACTAAGTGATAACTTTCAAATTCAGCGAAACCCTGGAATTAATAAAAATGGGCAATCCTGAGCCAAATCACGTTTTCCGAAAACAAACAAAGGTTCAGAAAGCGAAAATAAAAAAAGGATAGGTGCAGAGACTCGATGGAAGCTGTTCTAACGAATGGAGTTGATTGTCTTACATTGTTAGAGGAATCCTTCTATCGAAACTTCAGAAAAGATGAAGGATAAACCTGTATACATAGAAGAATTTATGTGAATCGATTCCATATTGAAGAAAGAATCAAATATTCATTGATCAAAGCATTCACGCATAATCTGATAGATCTTTTGAAGAACTGATTAATCGGACGAGAATAAAGATAGAGTCCCGTTCTACATGTCAATACAGGCAACAATGAAATTTATAGTAAGAGGAAAATCCGTCGATTTAAAAAATCATGAGGGTTCAAGTCCCTCTATCCCCAATTTGACTCCCTAATTCTTTATTGTATCCTTTTTATACTTTTTGCGTTAGGGGTTCAAAAGTACTTATCTTTCTCATTCACTACTCTAATGGATTTGGGCGGAAACGGATCACATGTCACATGTGGCATCTTTGATCAAGGAATCCCCATTTGAATGATCCACGCTCGATATTTTTATTCAT